TTGTTTCTTTATTTGTTCTTTATTTAAAACTTAAAAAAATTCCAAAAATTTCTTTTTTTATACAATACATAGGTCGTCGATTCGGCAGTGGATAAAAAAAAGGGGGGGGGAAGATATCCCTCTTTCCAGTAAATGGTTCAAATAAGTTTATCCATATGAGTGTTCTACATCGGATAAATTCCCAATTATTCATTTTTTATTTTTCTCATTTTTCAGCCATTTCGGTACTAACGTAGTGGTAGAAAGAATACCATGCTATGCTGTGCCTGGACTTCAAACAATTTATCTTTAACCATGTAAAAGACCTCAACATTATTGGTTGATAGAGAATCAAAGTTCATTTACCAATTAGTCACGAAATGCTATGGTTCTTACATAGGATTTCTGAATGAAATCCAATTCCGAAGTAATTCGTTGAGATTGTGCACCCTTTTTCCTATTTCTGCTATAAAAAAGAATACAGAAATCTAAAGAAAGTGCAGCCGGCGAAATCCAACGTATTCTTGAAATACACAACTCGCACACACTCCCTTTCCAAAAAAAATCAATACACCCAGCACTACGCTTAGATTTATTGGATTTGTTGCTAAAATATCGGTATTAAACTCGAAACTCCCAGCGGATGGCCAGTGTCCCACGGAAACAAAAGAATCGGTTCTATTTTTCATATGCTCTCCTCTTATAGATAGGACTAACAAAGAACAGAGTTCTTTTTGTATCACTCCGCTCGCCCCCCTTTTTTTTACATTTCTATTCTACGATGAAATTCAACATTAAACAAAAGGATTTGCAAATAAAAGAGCTAATGCCACGACCAGTCCATAAATTGTTAAAGCTTCCATAAAAGCCAGACTAAGCAATAAAGTACCTCGTATTTTACCCTCTGCTTCTGGTTGTCTCGCAATACCTTCTACAGCTTGGCCCGCAGCAGTACCTTGACCAACCCCAGGTCCAATAGAAGCAAGCCCAACAGCCAATCCAGCAGCAATAACGGATGCAGCAGAAATAAGTGGATTCATGGTAAGTTCCTCGCACAAAAAAAAAAGAAATGGTTAATGATACAACCAATGAATTAGTACTTAATCTACTTCTACTTTGACTATTTACTTACTATTTACTTTACTACACTTATCACTTATTTTTTCTTTTTTTATCTTTATCACTAAAATCTATCGGGTCGAAGTAACTAAAAACTCCAAATGGAAATCAGAATATTACTGAATTGTCAGAACTACTTCGATATACCGTTTTTACTTTCTACCCATGATGGAGTTTTATGTAAATAGATACGGTTTTAGTCATTGCATTTTCTTGTTTATAAACTCTTCTATTCTTTCATTCAATTATTCAATTCACAATCACAGACAAAATAGAAAAAGGACTGATACGGGAATCCATCTAAATGCAGTGGGCTAGAAAAAAAAGAGAGATAGGGGTAATTCCTATCTAACTAGTAAATAACATATACTTTTTTTCTTCCAGAACGTAAATCACCTGCATTTTTTATTCTATTAAATCATATTCTGGAACCATTCTTCGAAACATACACAAGGATTTATACTCATAGGCATTACATATATGTAGTAGGACCCCCAACCCTTCTTTCTCTTACAAATTCTTCAATATAATCTACCTTTCCTCATAGATATATGTAGCTATTTGCATTTTCTTCTCCAACCCAGTGGATTATATTGAACCCCCCGCATTGCTTGAATTGGGATAAGCTTCCAAAAAGACTATTTCGAAAGTTAGTCAATGATGACCCTCCATGGATTCACCTATATAAGCCGCAGCCAAAGTTGCAAAAATCAGAGCTTGAATACCACTTGTAAATAATCCAAGAAACATGACAGGTATAGGAACTACTGAAGGCACTAAAGAAACAAGAACAACAACTACTAATTCATCAGCCAATATATTCCCGAAAAGTCGAAAACTAAGAGATAAAGGTTTTGTGAAATCCTCTAGGATATTAATTGGTAAAAGTATTGGAGTTGGTTGAATGTATTTCCCAAAATATCCCAATCCTTTTTTGCTAAGACCCGCATAGAAATATGCCACTGACGTGAGTAAAGCTAAAGCAACAGTAGTATTTATATCATTCGTGGGCGCAGCTAACTCCCCATGAGGTAACTTTATGATTTTCCAAGGTAAAAGAGCACCTGACCAGTTAGAAACAAAAATAAATAGGAACATAGTTCCAATAAATGGAACCCAAGGACCATACTCCTCTCCAATCTGAGTTTTGCTCAAGTCTCGAATAAATTCAAGGACATATTCGAAGAAATTCTGACCGTCGGGCGGAATGGTTTGTGGATTCCGAACAGCTATGATGACTGAACCTAATAAGATAGCAATTACAACCCAAGAAGTGATAAGTACTTGGGCATGAATTTGTAAACCTCCTATTTGCCAATAGAAATGTTGGCCTACTTCTACACCCGATATATCGTATAACCCTTTGAGTGTTTTAATGGAACATGGTATAACATTCATATTGTCCTCTAACAGAAATCGAACTTAAAAAAAGGAATTATTTTGATTCAACCATCTCTTTCTCAATTCATCTAAGTTCATTCATGAATTTAAGTTCTGAATCGTATATTTAGGATCCCGAGAAATCACATAAAAAAAACACCAATCATTTTATCTTTTTTATTCAATATTATTCAATATTCAAAACATAGTTCAAACTCCAACAAAGAGAGTTCACCAAAAACGAACTAATCTTCTTCTTCTTAATGATAAGATAATCAACCATTTTTTATATAACTAGAACGGCCCTCACAAATTGCAGATGCTAATTTGGTAAGAATCAATCGAATCGAAGCTATAGCATCATCGTTGGCTGGAATAGAAATATCTGCAAGATCTGGGTCACAATTTGTATCGATTAAACAAATCGTCGGAATACCCAAAATGACACATTCTCGAAGAACCGTATATTCTTCTTGCTGATCAACGATAATTACAATATCGGGCAATCCCGTCATATATTTGATCCCACCCAGATATGTTTGCAAGGTAGATAACTTTCTCTTCAACATTGCTGCATCTCCTTTGGGGAGACGATTGAGTTTCCCCATCTTTTGTTCTGCTCTTAAGTCCCTGAACTTCTGAAGTCTTGTTTCTGTAGTAGACCAATTCGTTAACATACCACCAAGCCATTTTTTATTAACATAATGACATCGAGCCCTTATTGCTGCTGATGCTACTAAATCCGCTGCTTTCTTTTTGGTGCCAACTATTAAGAATTTTTTTCCCCTACTTGCTGCATCAAAAACTAAATCACAGGCTTCTGATAAAAAACGAGCAGTTATAGTAAGATTTGTAATATGAATACCTTTACGCTTTGCAGAGATGTAAGGAGCCATTCTAGGATTCCATTTCTTAGTACCATGACCAAAATGAACTCCTGCTTCCATCATTTCTTCCAAATTGATGTTCCAATATCGTCTTCCCATTTTCCCACACTTTCTCTTTGTTTTTTTTTTCAAAGAGATTCAGTACCCTGTGAAATAAATAATTGTTCCGACGGAACCTTCTACTAGGATTGACCATTGATCTACGACCCAAACCATGAATTTCATTCTTTATTTTTTATTTCATTGATTACCAAATCCATAATCGGACCAGAGAGTTCAAGTAAAAAGAATGAACCTCTTGTTAGGAATTAGTAAATTACATTACGTAAATGATTGGTCTGATGTCTCATGGAAAGTGTTTGGGGCGCAAGAACAAAATAATTCTCTATGGTGTAACAAAATATCTCTCATTTCCAACTCGAATAGATTCTTCCTTTTGATTTTCAAATGAATGTTTTTGTCTTGCTTTGAACGATGTACTAATTTTTTGAATCCGGTACCAACCGGTATAATCCCCCCCAGAACAACGTTCTCTTTCAGGCCTTTCAACCAATCAATACGACCTCGTAGAGCAGCTTTTGCTAAAACTCGAGCAGTTTCTTGAAAACTCGCTTCGGATATGAAACTTTGAGTATTCAAAGATGACTTCGTTATTCCCAATAAGATTGCCCGATAACAGATCGCTTCGTCCAAAACACGCCCTGCTCGCTCTGCTCGCAACAATCCAATCAATTCCCCAGGTAAAAAAACATTAGACATTCCATCTTCTGAAACCAACACTTTTGATGTTACTTGACGTACAATAATCTCTATATGTCTATTATGGATCTGTACCCCCTGAGATCGATAAACCTTTTGGATCTTATTAACCAAAGAGATACGACTTTGGGCTATGGTTAGTTCTGCTCCAATCAAAAATCCCCAGGGGATCCCAAGAATCCTTCGGATACGTTCGTCCCAACCTTCAACTCTTCTTTCGAGGTTCATCGATATTGAATCAATTGAACGAACTTCTAAGATTTGTTCCACTTTTGGAAGACCTTGCGTTATGTCACCGGATCTCGATTTTTCATATATAAATGTAATTAATGTATCTCCTTCATAAAAGGTTTCCCCATAATGGCCATGAACAGTTGCTCCTGGAGTAACCAAATAGGGCTTAGCTGATCTTATAACTAAAGAGTCAACATGAACAATGAAAATTTGACCAGATTTTTTAATGCGTGATCCGTATTTCAATAGACATACATTTTCACAAAGGAATTGTCCAAGGCTAATTATTGTCCATGCTTCTTCACAATAATCGTGATGGAGAAAACACCAATTCAAATGGGATGAATTCCAAATGATGTTACTGCATGGATCGGGATTATAAATCCTCCTATTTTCATCTAGGAAACAGTATTGAAATGGAAGTACTTGAAGCATTTGGAAAGTCTGTTGAAAATTTTCAAGTAACAAATATTTCTTTAAAAAGACTTGATTATAAGTTCTTAAAGAGTAAGATGAACAAAGATTTACTATTTTAGGTACAATAGTACCTAAAGGGCCCAACAAATCCCTAATTGGAGTCATGGGATCCGATTCTTTTGTCGCATTATTATATCTCGAAGTATTGAAGGGGCCAATTCGAGA